TGATGGGGTACCAGATAAAGTCCATGGATTCAGTATTTGATCTGTTCTCTATGAATGAGATAAAGACAGAAAGGAACCTTATAGAGTTTACCTTTTTTTTTTTAGGGCTTAACTTTTTTCGCGGATTCAGTTGTTCAAAAATGATTCGCAGAAAAGAGAGGCTTTTTTACCCATTTGTTAGTCGAATTCGTGGAATACGATTGAAGTGCACAATAAGGGGTTGTATTTATTAAGCACACGAAGACCATCTGCATATCGCTTATCCCAGTTCGACTTGGGGTAGGGTAACGTGGGCCGTACTATTACTATATCATAATTTCTATTTGCTATTCAATAATATTCAATTGAAAATTGAAGCGCGCTAATTAACTTAATTCCCTGGGGGAATATCATATATAAATAAGATCCCGGATTAGGTAGATCTGTGTAACGATTTCTGTTCGGGGGTTTACATATACACATAATTGTTGTTATACTTGAAATTGAAAAGGATTCATTTTTTTTTATTGATACTGATTAGTTGTGTATCAATTGCATTTTCTTATGCCATTAAGGAAACAAAAATGAGATCCAAGAACTTTTCATGAATTAACAGCCAATAAGTTAATGGGTCCCGTTTTATTTGTGTTGAATTTTTTATTTTATTGTGTGACTCAAATTTTTTCTTTCAATAGAAAACGGGAGGGTTTTAGGCGGTGTGTGTTTTGATATACTATACAATTAAAGGATCCGGCTCCAATCAAAAAAGGAAGGATTTTTTTTTCGTTTAGGTTTATTGGGAAAGAAATAAGGAAAATGGGATTCAAGATGCAAATACAATAAAAAAAGGAAAGGGGATTAAGTAATAACCTACCCAAAAAGGAACAGTTATTTTTAGAATTTTGGCGGCATGGCCGAGTGGTAAGGCGGGGGACTGCAAATCCTTTTTCCCCAGTTCAAATCCGGGTGTCGCCTGATCAATAAAAAAACTCGAAACCCCTTTGCTTGCTTATGCTTATATAAATCGCCGAATCCTAGCATAAGCAGAGGAAAAGGACTTGAACTTCCAATACTCGCTTGATTTTAAGAAGTTGGAGGTTAAAAGACTGTCAATCTTTGCGCCTGGGATTCCAGGGAGGATTTTTGTATAGGAAGGGCTAGGCTATCAAGACTTCCATAATGTCTAATGGCCGAAATTATATAGTTGAGTGGGGAATTGGTAGTTGTGGTAAGGGGTGGAAGATGCTTTGTATACAGACTCGCGAGAATTTATGAGTGCTCAGACATTCAGGATTGGATGAATAATTGGCTTCTTTTATAGATTTTATAGAATATATAGATTTTATAGAATAAAAATAAAAAGTTGAAAAAAAAAACTTCTTTATTCGGTAACATCCAAGCAAGAATGTAATAGAAAGTCTCCCGAGTGTCTTTGTGAAATATTCGGGAGGCCATAAGGATTAGATCAAACAGTAGATAGAGATATGGGATAGATAGTGATCTATCTTGATTGTATATTGTTATGCTTTTTTATTTTATTATGAAGGGTAACAAAAGAAACAAAACAATAGGTCTTACTATTCCTCCATTTTCCATTAATAGCATTCCCTCTATAATTACAAGAAAGTAACTGTGTATCTTGCTTGTACTTAATGCTTCCAAATTCTACCAGAAATCATATATGAACTTGTTATAGGTGGAGTTATTGGATTGTTCATCAATAGCCTTCGTCAGAATCCCTTTTTGACTCTGTGCCTTTTTGACTCTGTGCCATTGATTACATTAGTATTAGTGATCAATAATGGAAGAGCATATTCACTAGAGATAGGGGGCATAATTCACATGGATATAGTAAGTCTTGCTTGGGCTGCTTTAATGGTAGTCTTTACATTTTCCCTTTCACTCGTAGTATGGGGAAGAAGTGGACTCTAGGGTCATTACTCATTTAATTGAGTTGAATAATCAAACGGTATCCATAGTTTAAGTTTTGTTCTGCAAAGCGTTTTTAAAGAAAAATTTCATTTCAAAATTATAAGGGAATCCGGTTAAGGTAATGTAATAGATGAGGAATAACCTTTAAATTAAATATTAAATAAAAAAATATTTCAACGATTCCCATGTTCGTATTTTGAAAGTAAAAGGAATACACATGATATGAAATTTTTTCCAACCGAATTCATCCTAAATATTCTATTTTGATGCAACTAGCTTTTCATAGAATTTTATTGGATATTACAATGAGGAGCAACCAACCTCTTTTTTATTTGTTTCTCGCTTTACTGTTCAAAGAGGAAGTCTATCTGTTATTTATTATGTAGATACGTACTTTATACCGAGGAAAACATCGATATAATGTTTGTCCAACGAAGTACTACGCATAAATAATGATCGTGCGTGCGTTGGGCGATTCACATATTGCGCATTTACCTTTGTTTTAGATTCCTAGAAATATTCTTTATGTTGTATCGACTCACTTAATTATCATGGTTCACGCGATAGAAATAGGTGGTATGGACTACTCTTTTTACAAATATAAAGAATTTCCCATGGAATTCCTTGAATCACCTGAAAGTAGCTAAATCAATTACTCCTTTTCGGAATGCTAAAAAAAGATGACGACTGGGTTTATTTTCTATAATCTATTCTATGCCCGTACCATATCTTCTTCCATTGATTTGATTATTTCGTCGCCCAGGATCCATATTGGAGAAATAAATAAAATAATAATAAACTAGAAATTTAGAACCGTAAGACATAAGAGTCAAAGTGGGCAGTCGATTATATCATATTCATCAAAATCGGTACAAATCAAATGGATGTAGCATGCATGTAGCAAAGAACTCGAATTGGGGTACTATTTATATGTATATTGCAATATGTCTTTAGTATCTACGTATATATCAATATACATAGTACAGAGTGATCCATATTAATTAAGCCTTATATATCTTTGTCAAACTTTCTAATTTTATATAATAATCGATAGTGTGGTAGAATTATACACTAATAAATAGTGTGGTAGAAAGGTTCCTATATTTCTTTCTACCATACTATCAGATCTCATATACTGCTGATTTTAATCCGCTCATTTCATTTAAGACGTGGAATTTGAACCCCTTTACATTTCTTCATTATGGATAAGAACTCAGAAGTAAAGCTTAAATCCCGTTTCATTCAAATTAATCATTTTGACTTACCGTTTTTACGTAAATAATAAGTAAAAAGGCAGTAGGAACTAGAATGAACAGTGCAGTAGCAATAAATGCGAGAATATTGACTTCCATAATTTCGTCGTTTTTTACTTCATAATAACTCGGGATCTAATCCCATAGAACATAGAGATTCTAAATCTTTCTCCTGTAAATTCAACGGGAGGAATACATCCCGATGATATTGAATCGGATCAATATCATGAATAACAATATATGAGCTCTCAAATCTATTCATCGTTGAGAATGGAATAGTATAACATAGGAAGATCTTTTATCCATACGGAATAAAAACAGAATCATAATAAAAAACGGAATTACTGATCAAATCAAGAATCCCGTTGAATTTATCATTATTTATTTCTATAACCTACCGTCTTCTTTAATAGAATCATATCATATAATGAGGTAGCATCTGACCCACCTTCCACTTCCATTGGTCACAAACAAACCAAAATAGTAGAAGTGAAATGGAAAAAGGAAGAAGAAAAGATCTAATTGATAAATTAATTCACTATTTTTTTTTAGTTTATTCTTTCTTCGATAGGCCCTTCCCTTTCAATGGGAATAAAAAAAGATTATTCATTCCCTCACTAAGAGAGGAGGTGTGGATCTTTTCTTTGTTTGATCTTTCTTTTATTAAAATAAAAATGCTCCTTTCTTTCCTTCGATTGGTACTGGGACACAAAAAATGAAGTGTAGAGTTTGATAAATAGATTTAGATTGTTTCCAATTAGTAATTTAGGTTATAAAAAATCGGAGCTAGAAGGGGGATAGCTTTAATCTGAAATTTTTTCAAGGTAACTATGTTAAAATTAAGTGAATTTTGTATCGTACAATAAAAGAATCCAAATTTCTGTATGTGCTCTGGTGATACGGGTATTGGATTCCCTTCCACGGATCAGGAGCAATCAAAAAACGGACAAATCAAGTAAAGTACACTATCTCTTGGAATCCTAAATATGGTGCTACCAACCATTGTAGCAATCCACATATGTCTATCCCCCACCGATCGGTACTAATTGATTGAAGTAATTGAAATTGCCATTATTGTATTTTCTCAATAAGAAATTAGAAACGAAAAATAAAGAAACAAATAAGGACCCTCTGGGAATTAGATCCCACTCCTCACCCCGCCCCTTGAAAGAAAATAAAGAGATGAATCAGTGGACTCATCGGATACTAGGTCGGGACTGACGGGGCTCGAACCCGCAGCTTCCGCCTTGACAGGGCGGCGCTCTGACCAATTGAACTACAATCCCAGAGAAATAAGGCATATAGCACACACACATATATTCTTAATAATTTTTTTTAATTAAATATTTCCATTTAGAATTGTCGTATTGTAACAGAGAAAAAGGTGATATAAATATTAATATCCACAGAGATATGCTTTAGTGAGAACGACAGGGATTACTAGTAATCCTATTGTCAAATCGTGTGAAATCTATTGATAAGAATCTTTCAATGAAAAAGAATATTTTGATTCTTTAACCCTTTCCCTATATTTACATTTACGGATCATGATATGAGAATCGAGATCATTAAAAATTTTAGAATATATGGGAACAAACAAATAGGATATAAAAATGTATTCTTCTTTCTTTATTCTTTTCTTTTTTCCTCAGGCGTTCCGGAGGACAAATTTTTTATATAATATCATGATGGATCGGCGAATTCTTGGGCCGAGCTGGATTTGAACCAGCGTAGACATATTGCCAACGAATTTACAGTCCGTCCCCATTAACCACTCGGGCATCGACCCCGGAAGAATCAATTCTAGACTTATTGATAATACATGATCGACCTCCT